TTAATGACCAATGGTTAACGATGGCCTTGATGGGTGGTTTTGCTAGAATAGGAAATAATGAGATCACTGTTTTAGTGAATGATGCGGAAAAGAGTATTGACATTGATCCACAAGAAGCTCGTAAAACTCTTGAAATGGCGGAAGATAACTTGAAGAAAGCCGAAGGCAAGAGGCAAACAATTGAGGCAAATCTCGCTCTCAGACGAGCTAGGACACGGGTGGAGGCTATCAATGGGATGGCGTAACTAGTCGGTGCATCCGACTAATTAAAAGAGCTTCCTTCTAGAAGGAAGCTCTTTTGATTACTCGGATTGAATAAAATCAAATCCTATCACGTGGAATAGGGTTCTAATACAATATTAAAGAAAATAAATTAAATTCAAAAATAAAAATGAAATAGAAAATAGAGAACTAAAAGAACTAGAATAGGATGGAAAACATACAAAATCAATAAAAAAAAAAGAGTGAGTATAAAAACTTATTTGATATGTTGGCTTTGGTATCTAACTTGACTCGTGTATCGAATAAGTTTTTACGTTATACCTACTATTGGATTTGAACCAATGACTCCCGCCGTATGAAAGCAATACTCTAACCGCTGAGTTAAGTAGGTTATTTATCATTACAAATTATCATTCCAAAGAGAAAGAATGGACTAATGGATTCTAATTCTAAATTGAATTATAAATTCAATATTCTTGATAAGCAATACCAATCAAAGAGATAGGAGATTGGATCATGGAATATGTGTCTTGACAAGAAAGTCTCGACATGTTAAAATGTCTATAACAAGGGCTATAGCTCAGTTAGGTAGAGCGCTTCGTTTACACGTGCGCCAATGTTTTTCAGAGAAGTTCATCATAGAATCAAAAGAATCGATCTTATTGAGAAATCGACGTCTTACTCCATTCCTTTTAAGGAACAAAAGAGGAAAACAATAGCCTGACAAAGGGTTCGGTACGATTTTGGCGTCCATTTAAGTAGGCCCAAACAGAACCATCATTGATTTGAGATATTGATAAGGTGAATACCCAGTCTATTCAATGCTAGGCATAATGAGTATAAGAGCTCAAAAAATTTTATTTTCGTCCTATCCTATGAACTTTAAGGTGTATGAAGTTTCATATTTCCTATTTGATGCTTTAAGTTAAGCAGGACGATAGAGACTCCATTTAACTTCGGTTGATCTAGGCCAAAAAAAAGCATACCTACATCAGGATAACTCTTCTTTGAAACACTTTGGTAGTGCTTCTGAATCGGAATCAAAATAATGAATCAGAGCACATGGAGCCGTCTATTATCTATTTATATTAATGTTATTATGTTAAGAAAAAGCATTAATATAATATTAAGAAAAAATCATGGTAGACTAACTGATATTTCTATCAGTTAATGAAAGAGCCCAATGCAAAAAAAAAATGCATGTCGGGTCTTTGAAACAGTTCGAATCATTTTGACAATAATAAGTCGGATCTGTTTTACCGAGAAGGTCTACGGTTCGAGTCCGTATAGCCCTATACCTTATAATATAGTTAATATTTTAAATATAACTATCTAAAATAAACTATATATATTCTAAAAAATAGATTTTTAAATAAAAAATGGATTTCTAATATTATTTATTGCTACTAAAAAAAAAAACGGAGAATTCTATTCTAAACTCTTTTTTCGTTTTTTTAGAAAAAAAAAAAATACAAAATGAGGTGAAAGCTAGAGAATCCTATTTGTATAAGTTATAAGAGCGATAACTATTTAGCGAAATAGAAATCAAATTGAAGTCAATTCTAAACAAAAATAGAATGGAAAGCTTCTAGTCAATGAATCTTGAAAGGCGACATGTCCTACAGTAAACAAAAGAAACTTAGGTGGTTCAAGCAAAATGAAGTCTCGTTTTGCCTAAACAGCTATGGATAACTTTACAATAAATTCCAATTCAAATTGGCAAATCCCATATATTTTCTACGTTCATAGGAGTGCTTTTATGGTTCTACTTTACGAATACGAGCTTTTCTGGACATTTCTAATAATCTCAAGTGTTATCCCTATTTTGGCATTTCTAATTTCCGGAGTTTTAGCCCCCCTTAACAAAAGGCCAGAGAAGCTTTCGAGTTATGAGTCGGGTATAGAACCAATGGGCGATGCTTGGTTACAATTTAGAATCCGTTATTATATGTTTGCTCTCGTTTTTGTTATTTTTGATGTTGAAACGGTTTTTCTTTATCCGTGGGCAATGAGTTTCGATGTAGTAGGGGTATCCGTATTTATAGAAGCTTTCATTTTTGTGCTTATCCTAATTGCTGGTTTAGTTTATGCATGGCGCAAAGGAGCATTAGAATGGTCTTAGCTTGTTGAATATTGAATTGAGACAAAGACAATAAAATAAAAAGAAAGTAAAAAAAACATTGAAATGAGAGCGTTATGAATTCCATTGCGTTTCCCTTACTTGATCGAACAACCCCCAATTCTGTTATTTCAACTACATCAAATGATCTTTCAAATT